AATTCCCCCTTTGGGGCTTCAACTCTCACATAAAGTTCTTGTTTCGCCAATTCAAAGGTTGGAGAAGGTTTTTTACTAATAAATCGATATTCAAAATCATTCCATTCGGAATCCTTTACTCTATCAAAACGTCGTATTTCTAAATTCTCGTAGGGCCCTCCGGGAATTCCTTCCAGAGCCTGCTGTATAATTTTTATGGATTCTGTCATTTCACCGATTCGTACTAAATAACGAGCTAGTGAATCTCCTTCTTTTTGCCATTGAACTTCCCAATCAAATTCATCGTAACACTCATAATGATCCACTTTACGAAGGTCCCATTGGATTCCGGACGCCCGTAGCATTGGACCCGATAAACCCCAATTTAGTGCTTCTTCTCCGCAAATAACGCCCACGCCCTCAACCCGTTCTAAAAAAATAGGATTCCGCGTAATAAGCTTTTTATATTCAGCCACCCCCGTTAAAAAGTAATCACAAAAATCCAAACATTTCTCTATCCAGCCATAAGGTAGATCAGTAGCTATTCCTCCGATACGAAAAAAATTATGCATCATTCGCATACCAGTAGCTGCTTCGAATAAGTCATATATAAATTCCCTTTCTCGAAAAATATAGAAGAAGGGGGTCTGTGCACCAATATCTGCCATAAAAGGGCCAAGCCATAACAAATGGGACGCTATCCGACTCAATTCCAACATAATCACTCTGATATAACTAGCTCTTTTAGGTACTTGAATATTTCCTAATAGTTCGGGCCCATTTACAGTTATTGCTTCCGTGAACATAGTAGCTAAATAATCCCAACGCGTTACATAGGGCAAATATTGGATAATTGTTCGATTTTCCGCAATTTTCTCCATCCCCCTATGTAAATAACCTAATATAGGCTCACAGTCAATAACATCTTCACCATCTAGAGTAACGATGAGTCGAAGAACACCATGCATTGATGGGTGGTGAGGCCCCATATTGACTACCATAAGGTCTTTTCTTGTAGCTGGTACAGTCATAAGTTTTTTACCCATCCCCTTTTCCATGAATTCCTGAAAGTGAAAAGAAGTTTATCCAAATACCAAACAAACAAAAAAAAAAAAAAAAAGTAAAGAGTACTTAAAATGATTCTTCCAATTAACGAGTTTTTACCTTTCGAATACTCAACTGACCAATTAATTCTTTATAACGTGCTCTATTTTTTTTTGCCAAATAAGCCAACAGCCGTTGACGTTTTCCTAAAATTTTTCGCAAACCTCTCTGAGATAAATAGTCTTTTTTGTGCACTTCCAAATGTGAAGTAAGTCCCCGTATCTTATTGGTAAAACGGAATACTTGAAATTCAACCGACCCCCTTCTTTCTTTTTCAGAAATAACCGAAATGAATGCACTTTTTACCATAAAAGATTTTCCCTCTTCCACTTTTAGAGATATGGATTTTACCGATGAGTAATAATAATGCTAGTAATTTGAATGTTTAATGTGTTATATACAATAATTTGAATTTCTTTATGAACTCCTAATTTTCTCAACTCATATTCAGGTCATATGAACCCATCCAGGTTTAAAAGGAAGGGGGTTCATTTTTGCATGGCATATTTTAGGCCTAAAATGAAGAAGATTCTGTTAATTGATTTGTAGGCCTAATTGCTACCTCAGCGGTTTTAGTCTTCGTATTTTATATTAGAATGGCATGGAAGGTGGGGCGTGTCAATCTCTTTACGTTCATATACCCCGTAGGGCATATATAGGAAAAATGGACTATTATAGGAAAAATGGACTATCAACGACCTTTCAACCGCGGATACATCTTTATCCTTAACATACTGAAACGACTGCCGTTATTTGTATCAAACCAATAGCGATTCATACAAGCTAAATCTTCTAATCGATAATTAGGCCAAAGAAAGAATTTTAATTTCAAAAATTCATCCTTATTTTTCTCCCTCCCGCGAATGTCATCTTCCTTCAAAAAAGGGCCCAAAGAAGACTTGGACTTGATAGGCTGGGCAGGACCTGACCCAAAAGCGGTGTAATAGTTCGATATCGTTAAATCGCCGTTCTCGTTCCTAGAAACATCCAGGTTCCACTCTCTGTTAACTAATTCTGTGTGTACCTTATTTAGCTGTAGTGCCCCTAAGCATTCTCGGCCAAATTCTAGTACTATATATAGAAAATCTAGAAATCGGTCTAATATAGGTCCTATATATGGAATAGATCGAATTACTACATTCTTATTATTATCTATAATATTCTTATCCATCTCTTTATCTAAAGCCTTTGACTTCAAATACATTAGAATTCTCAACTCTCTACGACGTCTATGCGATAAAATGGTTTCGGGAACGGGTAAATCAAAACCGGGAGGTAAATCAAAACCGGGAACAGCTAAATCAAAACCATTCTTATTACGACGATTCTTAGTATTACGATAGAGTGGTTTTCTATATCCTGAATTCGTTTCGTCCTTCATCTTATGAACCAACGAAATAGCTAAGGTTTGATACATAATAAATTGTCCATCATTTTTTACAGACAGGCGCGCGGGTTTTACAAGAAGGATCCGCACTTTTATCACGTCTACAAGCGGGCTCTCTTGCCCACTTGGCTTAATCGGCATTATATCCAAACTCAGTTTTCTTCTTTGAATCGAGGATATAGTAAGTTCGCGTGGATTTGGATGTCTAAGCAGTAAACAATATGTGTTTACATTAGTTATTATGTTTCTTTCATTGGGCGATCTGAATTGAAAAACTAAACAACCTTTTAGGAGTAAATCTAGTTGTACTTCTGCAAGACTTTTCTTTCTCTTTCCTTTTTTCCCTTCGGACGCATCTTCCGTATCTTTTTCCTGATTTGTTGAAGGAACAGATTCAGCATTCCCTTTTTTTTGTACATTTGATTTAAGATATCTTTTCCTTTTGACCGATTTTTGATCGTTTTGATCTTTTTTTTCTTTTTGATCTTTTTGATCTTTTTTTTCTTTTTGATCTTTTTGATCTTTTTGATCTTTTTGATTCTTTATTTTTTTTTTTTTAAGAACATTTCGATTCCACTTTAAATTTAAAAGAAGGGTTTGATTTCGTGTAACCCACGGTTTTTTTTTATATAGATTATAGGGTAGGACAAATTCTGGGAAGAACCAAAGTCCCAGGGTTGCTCCTTCATTTTCTTCATTCAGTCCCATCCAATTCAAAAAACCCTTTCGGGGTTTTGGTAAATGGGTTTGGGGCTTTTGCGGAATTGTAAGCCAAACGAGGTTTTTTTTATCGATTTTTTGAATCAAAACGTCAGTATCCAATTCGTCCGTAAATTGGTATTTTTTACTCAATTGGTATACATTAGTATCAATCTGAGTATTTTTATTTCTCGCGATATCCATGTTGATGCGGGACTCAGTAGGAAATTGGCGTCTAAGATCAACATTCCTAATGTTCCAATTATAAATTCTCTCGTGATTTTGCTGTATCTCTGTAATATTGAGATAAATATTATTTTTAATAGGGAAACTTCTCCATATATATGGATAATAAAAATTATCTTTATGCGTGTTGTATTTATAAGAGATATCTTCGTTCTTTTTTAATTCGACTTTCGGGCTTGATTTAGAAATAGAGGAGTCCCCCGTATTTTCATAATTCAAATTAATAGATTTATATGATAAAAGATCATAGCTAGGTTTTTTTTGAAAATTGTCTTTTTGATTCACTAAATAATCTAGTTCAGAATTCCTAGAATCACACCCTTTTTTGTTTTTGGACTGGACTTTGTCATATGAATCACGCTTGGAATTTCTTTTTTTATGACGTAGCTTAAGCTTAACTCTATTTCTCCACTTTTTTCTCCACTTTTGTGGTATTAATCCAGACCATTTCAAATTGTATTGATAATGTCTCCTTAACCAGTTTTTCCATTCATTCAGTTCAGAATTCGGGAGTTTCTTATGACTAAGTATTCCTTGTGTTTCAAGGGAATCTTTTATTTCAGCCTTAATAAAAAAAGAAATTCCATGATTTTGAAAAACGGATCGTAATTTGTTACTAACTTGGGTTTGGGCTAATTTATAAAATACATATGCTTGTGAGAAATAGGATAAGTCACAAAAACTATGTAAATTTTGACGATTTTTTTTAATTGATTTGTTTTTTTTTCGAGTTGAAATAAAATGAATTATATCTGGATTTGTTTCATTATCTTGATTTGTTTCATTATCTTGATTTGTTTCATTAATGGGCTTATCCGCCGTTTTTTTTATCGATTCAAAAAAAAATTGTATATTGAGTCTGGAAATATTAATAATAGATAAAAAAAGATCTATGTATATTTTTTCAAGGAACATCTTTCTAAAACAATCTAATTGAGAGATTAATCGGACATTTCTTCTTTTTAATCTTTTCCAACTATTTGTTGTCGATTCGAATGTTTTAGCATTATATTCTTTTTCGGTAGGATTCATATATACCCCGGATGGGGTTATTTTTGTTTTTGTAATTTTTTCTATTTCTTCTATTTGATTTAGAATTGTGCTTGTTCTACTTGTTAGATACTTCTTTTTTGTCATTGCATAATTTTGATATTGAAATGGACGAAATGATTCATCAATTATTTGATTGCCCATTCTATAATCTTTTTGGTTTGTAATTTCATTCGATTCTGATACATTTCCTAAGAAAAAACTTTTTGAGCGTTCTTTTTGTTTTTCTAGTATTAGTCTTAGAGCTGCCATTTTACTAATGAATTTTGTTGGTTCTTTTGAAACTAATGAAACTAATTTCGTTTTTACTAAGAAATAGGACCTTTTCCATTTTGTTTTCCATTTTCCCTGTAGTTCCTTAACTTCCTTAATAATGGGGTCAAAAAAAGAATCTCCTTTTTGAATTCTGGGAGAACCAAAAGGAAGATCAGTTTGCCGTCCCCAAATTGTTAAAAAACAAAAGAAATCTTCTTCCTTTTCCTCTTCCTCTCCGATTAGATCTCTATCAGAGGGGCGTCTGTGCCAAGGTTTCAGG